TTGAACCTGTGACATTTTGTACCCAAAACAAACGCGCTACCAAGCTGCGCTACATCCCTTTTAAATATTGTTGTACAGTGTCATTGTATAAAATACATTTCTTGTTTTCCACATCCTTCTTTTTTGCTTTACTATCTCTATATAGATAGGTAGATAATTTTCTTGTCATTTTTTTTATAGGGCGGATAAAATGGAATGAGTAATTCCTAATTCTAATTTCATTTCAAGCAAAAACAAAGAATCTTGAACTAAAATTAAAATATCGGGTTATCTATGTATTAGAGACTATATATATATTACAATACAAAAATACAAAATATAAATAATCAATAAAGAATTGAAATAAATAAGAAAAAAATAAGGAGGATTTTCAATGCGAGATATAAAAACATATCTCTCAACGGCACCTGTGCTAACCACTCTATGGTTTGGGTCTTTAGCAGGTCTATTGATAGAAATTAATCGTTTATTTCCGGATGCCTTGTCATTCCCATTTTTTTCATCTTGATGAAATTATTTTTTTGATCTGTGAAAAAATGAAGAAGATTTTATATACAATTCTACGTAACATGGCTCCAATTTAGCCCCCTTTTCTTTTCTATTCTCAAAAAAGAAAGAGAAAGAGTTTATTGAATCTCAGTCAAAATACAGTGAATCTACGATAGAATCTTTTGGAAAATAAATGGAAATATGGATCCAGTCTAGAGGCGGTTCCGCGGAATTTGAACATAGAAATAAGAAGAAGATACTGAGATTAGGATAGGAAGAATTCCTAGTTAGAAAAAATTGTATTAATTAATTATTAGGATTATTATTCTATTAATGAATATAACTCTTTTTCTTTATAGTTATAGTAATTAATAGTAATTCTTTTTTAGATTATAGTACTTCAAAGTCACTCGAATTATTAGAATAAAATATTTACAAATTCCATTTCTAGTTAATAACTTTTATTATTTATTAATATAAGTATAGATAGAGAATATAAGAGAATATAGATTCTTTTTTTTTTTTCTTTGGTCTCGATCAAAAAGAAAATGAAGAGAGTTCTAAAGTAAAGTCGATCCAAAAGGAAAGGGAGGTTCATGGCCAAGAGTAAAGATATTCGAATTATAGTTATTTTGGAATGTACCTGTTGTGTTCGAAAAGGTGTCAATAAAAAATCGTCGGGCATTTCTAGATATATTACTCAAAAGAATCGACACAATACACCCAATCGACTAGAATTTAGAAAATTTTGTCGCTATTGTCAAAAGTATACAATTCATGGGGAGATAAAGAAATAGATGTAACGAAATGCTTGTGTTACCTTTACAAAGAGTGGTAAGACTAAGAACTTTACATCTTAACATATATAATACAAACCAAATTCTATTTTGATCGAATCTTATTTAAATAAAAATTAAATAAATATAAATAAAAAAAAAGTATTCTATTTTATAGATTATTTTCTATTTCTATAGATATATAGAAGGAATAAATAAACCATGGATAAATCCAAACAACCTTTTCGTAAATCCAAGCGATCTTTTCGTAGGCGTTTACCCCCCATCGGATCGGGGGATCAAATCGATTATCGAAATATGAGTTTAATTAGTCGATTTCTTAGTGAACAAGGAAAAATCTTATCTAGACGGACAAATAGGTTAACTTTGAAACAACAACGATTAATTACTATTGCTATAAAACAAGCTCGTATTTTATCTTTGTTACCTTTTCGTAATAATGAGAAACAATTGGAGAGAGTGGAGTCAATCTCTAGAACTACTCGTCCTAGAACCAAAAATAAATAAAAATAAATAGATATACTCTTCAAAAGTCCAATCGGAACTCAAGCTCATATTAATATGAATTTCTTGCTCGAAAAAAGACTAGAATCCAGATTTGATTCTTGTATTATAAACTCTAAAATTTTAAAAAAGTAAAAATGGGGAAGAAATCTTTTTTTCTTGAAAGATGTTCGTTTATTTCTACTACTCAAATCTTAATTTCTTTTTCTTCTATCTTCCCGGAGTCCATTCTCCGGGAAATTCTGTTTCAATCATTCTTGTTTCCTGTATAATAATTAAGATTCTTTTATTCCTTATATTTGATTTTTTTTTTTTTTGATTAATGGATTTTATTTGAAATAATATCAAAACAAATCTTATTTGATATGGCTATTTGCGCAAGTATTTTACGATTCAGAATCAATTGTCTCTTGTACAGATTGTGGATGAATAGGCTATAACTATAGAATAGCCTTTTCTCACGAGTTACCGCATTTATCCGAGTGATCCACAAACGACGAAAATCTCTCTTTTTCCTGCTCCTATCTCGCTGAGAAGAAACCAAAGCTCTCATTCTTTGTTGAATAGTTGTCCGAGTAAGTCTTGAATGAGCCCCTATAAAGGTTGATGTAAATAAACGAATCTTTTTTCGACGTCTCCGAGCTGTATATCCTCGTTTAACTCTGGTCATTGAATCAAATGAAACTTTCTTGAATAACTAATTGATTTCTATTCTTTCAGTCATCCTTTTCCTCCGGTCGATTAATAACAAAACGGATTATTCCGATATATAAAATATAAATTCCAATGGCTTTTGCGACTATGACCTTCCCGACCACGATTTTTTCTTTATTCAAAATATCTCGCCTGGAAATAAGAAATTAAACTGCTACTAAAGAAAAAAGAATAGTGGGTTCCCTCGTTTCTATGGTAACTTCTGAAACGGTAAGGTCCTCTCTATACACCGGAGCCTCTTCTTTCATTTCATCGAATTTTATTGTGAACTTGTATAGTTCAAACTCTTTGGCTCTACCCATTCATTTTTCAATTCTAATTATAAAGTAATAGTCCTTTTCACAAAAAAGCTATTCATACAGTGACGGCATTTAATTCTGAAAGTTGGCTAGGTAGCTGACCCTGTTAGTCCGTTTTTTCAAGAAAAGGAATATGAGCATAACCTTTTTCCTCCGCTTAATGGATAACTATTTGTTACCAATGGAGAATTCCTTCTCATCTCAAATGGAGTGATTGGATTTGCACCAATAGAAACCATAAATTCATGACGTAATTAAGTAGATTATATTTTATCTATTTTAGATACTAGTTAATTAAAAGGTCGTCTTTTACTATATCTATTTCATTTTTCAAATTCATGATCTGAACTGAACGAGTCGCACATACACCCTAGTACATGTTCCTCGACGCTGAGGGCATCCTCGAAGAGCGGGAGATTTCGTGACATTTCTTATTGGCTGTCTTGCGTTTCTAATAAGTTGTTTAATGGTTGGCATAGCGTGTTTATAGAACTCATTCTAGATATAATAGAGCGGGTTGGTTTAGATCGATCTTAACCTGAGGTTGATGATTATGAATGATTTTTATTCACACGGGAAATTAAAATTTTTAAAAGGAATTCGTATATTTATACGGAATCCCCAGTATTCTCATTTTCGACCGCTACAAGATCAACTATGCCATGAGCTTGGGCTTCTGTTGCTGACATAAAAACATCCCTTTCCATATCTTCGGATATAACCCATAAAGGGTTGCCCGTTCTTTGTACATAAACTTTTGTGAGAGTTTCGCGAAGCTTCAATAGTTCTTCTGCTTCCAGAATAAATTCCCCTGCTTGTGCCTCGTAAAAAGAACCAGCAGGTTGGTGAATCATAACCCTGATGATATTGATATAACATAATGAATAGTTCTTCTATCTATATATCGCACGATTGAGTTAAAATATTCAAAGTAAGGAGGAATCAAGAGAACAATAAAAAATAGAATTAAACAACCGTACGGGCATTTTTTGTACATTGCATACGGCTCTGCAATGGAATTTATATTTTTTATATAGAAGTGATTCTATTGAAAATAAGAAATAGGACCTATCCGATCCAAATCGTTAAATGATCCATTTACCACCCTTCCTTTCGTAGTAGTTAAAAAGATACTATGATGGTTCTGTTGCTTTATATATTTCTCTCGTCTATGGTTTAGCAATCCCAAAGTTTTTTTTATATGATCCAAGAAGGATCAAATGATTTTTTCCATTTTTTTTTTAACTCTCTCTCATAATATAAAAAGAAGAAAGATACTTCTGGTGTGGAAGGATAATGGTTTGTGACGCTGAAATTGACTCTTGCTTGATACTTAAAATCAAATTGGGAATAACCCTTCTTTCATACTACTATTTCGATACAAAATATCATCTTAAAAAAAACAATAAAGGTTTGTTCATATCGAACTCGAATTGCCATGCTATTATTACTTATTCTTTACTTTATTTAATTCATATTCGTATTCGATACAGCGAAGGCATAGTATTCTTTTTCTTTTCAAATAAAAAAACTCATTGGCGCCAAGCGTGAGGGAATGCTAGACGTTTGGTAATTTCTCCTCCGACCAGAACGAAAGATCCCATTGAAGCGGCCAATCCCATACATATTGTATGTACATCCGGTGACACAAATTGCATAGTATCATAAATAGCTATTCCTGGTATTACCCATCCGCCTGGAGAATTTATAAACAAATAAAGATCCCTAGTATCATCTTCTATGCTGAGATATATCATGAGACCAACAAGTTGATTCGAGATCTCGGTCTCAACCTCTTGGCCTAAAAAAAGTAATCTTTCTCGATGAAGTCGGTTGATTAGGAAAAAATTGTATTCCTGAGGAACCGTACGTGCACCTTTGGATGCATACGGTTCGAAATAATTGCGAAAAAAGATCAATGTGTCGATTCCTATCCTATTTCTTTTTTTTTTTTTAACATGAGTTTTGCTCTCCTTCCCTATATTCTATAATGTAGAAAATCAAAAAGAATTTTATGAACTTATTTAACTAACCTCTCATTGATGTATTTTTTTCATCGAAATTCAAATTACGATGTAATTTTCTTGTTCCTGAATGGGTCTTTCAATTCTTTTAGGTTCTTGTTCTACTCCGGGAGAAGATTTGCCCGAATTCCATTTGAGCATATAGGTCAAATGATTCCAGTACCACTTCCTTTTTTTTTTCAATTTTTCATACCTTTCCCAAAAATATTTGATGTATTCATCATACTACTTTATTGGTAGGCAGTTTAAGATTATCCCTATAGTAAGTTGAATAATAGTCTATGATACAAGCAGTAATCATGTAATTCTTATATATTCTACAAAATATATTTTCTTATAGTAAATTATATTCTATTTAATTAATAATGAATTTCATAAATTATTAAGAATTTAATGAAATTTCTATTTTTTTTTTTTTTATTCTTTATTTCAGAATTACTACATTGACACTCCCATTCTATTATTTTTACTCTTACCATTTCGAATTTGGTATTCTTTGAACGGAGCCTGGATACTTTATTTTATCAGTCCAAGTAAACCATCAATTCTTTTAATTGATAATATTGATCCCCAATAGGAATTATTGTGCTTCACGCTCCGAATTATTTATGGTTCAATAAATACAATATTGAATATATATTTATTGGATTGGGCGAAACAGAGAATACTCGATCGAGGGAGATAACGGAGAAATACCATATGACCAATCTGTCTGACAAGTCGCACTATACGTCAACCCAAGCTGCATCTTCCTCTCCAGGACTCCGAAAAGGTACTTTTGGAACACCAAGGGGCATTAAGAAAAAGAAAAAAATGAAGTATTCTATTTTACTTTAATATGGAAACGTAACAATGGTTTTATTGTCTTCATCATTTTTTCTCTTTCTATTCTATTCTTATACTATTTTATTCTTATATTCTATTTTTACTTTAGATTCTATATTTCTATTATAGAATATTAGTATTAGAATATTAGAATCTTTCTATATTCTAAACTAATTCTAAGCTAATATATTCTATTTCTATTTTTATATCTTTTAATCTTCTTTAGATTATATAAAATCTAAAATCTAACTTAATATTCTTATTTAGCTAGACTTATAGTATTAGTATATATATATATATAGAACTAGAGTATATATATATATATATAGAACTAGAAGATTCATAGAGGAATACAGAATGAATAAAGAAAGATTGTAACGAAGGGGACCAGACGATTGTTCGAACGATTTCGAATTCTAAAAGAGTATCTATGGATTTTTCCCTAAAAATCCTCCCATTGCGTATTGGTATTTATTGGGTATAGAATAAAATCTGTTTCTATTTGTTCTTCTAAATAGAAAGAATTCTATTTCATTAGAAATTCATTAAAAAAAAGAAGGGAATACAAATAAATATTAATCCTTTCCTATACAAAATCTACCAAACAGGTGAAATACACAGTCTAGTCTTTTCCAATGCGATAAAGTTACATAATTGTCTATTTCTTTTTCAGAAAGGGGTATTTACATGGGTTTACCTTGGTATCGTGTTCATACCGTTGTATTGAATGATCCCGGTCGATTACTTTCTGTCCATATAATGCATACAGCTCTAGTTTCTGGTTGGGCCGGCTCGATGGCTCTATATGAATTAGCGGTTTTTGATCCCTCTGACCCTGTTCTTGATCCAATGTGGAGACAAGGCATGTTCGTTATACCCTTCATGACTCGTTTAGGAATAACCAATTCGTGGGGGGGTTGGAATATCTCGGGAGGAACTATAATGAATCCGGGCATTTGGAGTTATGAAGGCGTGGCAGGAGCACATATTTTGTTTTCTGGCTTGTGCTTCTTGTCAGCTATCTGGCATTGGGTGTATTGGGACCTAGAAATATTCTGTGATGAACGTACGGGAAAACCTTCTTTGGATTTGCCCAAGATCTTTGGAATTCATTTATTTCTCTCAGGAGTTGCTTGCTTTGGCTTTGGTGCATTTCATGTAACAGGATTATATGGTCCTGGTATATGGGTATCTGATCCTTATGGACTAACGGGAAAAGTACAATCTATAAATCCAGCGTGGGGTGCGGAAGGTTTTGATCCTTTTGTTCCGGGGGGAATAGCTTCTCATCATATTGCAGCAGGTACATTGGGCATATTAGCGGGTCTATTCCATCTTAGTGTCCGTCCGCCTCAACGTTTATACAAAGGATTACGCATGGGTAATATTGAAACTGTGCTTTCCAGTAGTATTGCTGCTGTTTTTTTTGCAGCTTTCGTAGTTGCTGGAACTATGTGGTATGGTTCAGCAACTACTCCAATCGAATTATTTGGTCCCACTCGTTATCAGTGGGATCAGGGATACTTCCAACAAGAAATATATCGAAGAGTTGGGGCCGGACTAGCCGAAAATTTGAGCTTATCGGAAGCTTGGTCTAAAATTCCTGAAAAATTAGCTTTTTACGACTACATTGGTAATAATCCGGCGAAAGGGGGATTATTCAGAGCAGGCTCAATGGATAGTGGGGATGGAATAGCTGTTGGGTGGTTGGGGCACCCCATATTTAGAGATAAAGAAGGGCGTGAACTCTTTGTACGTCGTATGCCTACCTTTTTTGAAACATTTCCGGTAGTTTTGGTAGATGGAGACGGAATTGTAAGAGCCGATGTTCCTTTTAGAAGGGCAGAATCCAAGTATAGTGTTGAACAAGTAGGGGTAACTGTGGAATTCTGTGGTGGAGAACTCAATGGAGTCATTTATAGTGATCCTGCTACTGTGAAAAAATATGCTAGACGTGCCCAATTAGGTGAGATTTTTGAATTAGACCGGGCTACTTTGAAATCCGATGGTGTTTTTCGTAGTAGTCCAAGGGGTTGGTTCACTTTTGGGCATGCTACATTTGCTTTGCTTTTCTTTTTCGGACACATTTGGCACGGCGCCAGAACCTTGTTCAGAGATGTTTTTGCCGGTATTGATCCAGATTTGGATGCTCAAGTGGAATTTGGAGCATTCCAAAAACTTGGAGATCCAACTACAAGGAGACAAGTAGTATGATACAAAATTCCTTTGCCATCTTTTGCCTCTATTTTTTTATTATTCTTTTATTCTAGTATTATAGTATTTAGATTATATTTATATATAGTATTTCAAATTTGTTAATTTATATTTTATATAGTAATTGAATCTATAATCTAATTATCTAATCTAATTATCTATTTCATATTAAATATGAAAATGAAATATTCATATATTAATTTAATATACTAAATACTAATAAATAAAATAAATATCTATTTTTCTATTTTTTTATTTATTTTTTTAGATTATTATGTATAAATAGAATAATATATTCTATTAAACTATTTTAAACTATTAAAAAATTCGAAATAGAATATAATCGAAGAGTAATAATATATGAATGACTATATCTATATAGCTATATAGTCATATTAGTCATATAGTCATATTCGAATTTATTTAGTAAAGAATCAAAAATCAATAGGTGTGGAAGCTATAATTGTAAACCACGATCGAATCTATGGAAGCATTGGTTTATATATTCCTCTTAGTTTCGACTTTAGGAATAATTTTTTTCGCTATCTTTTTTCGAGAACCACCTAAAGTTCCAACTAAAAAATGAGATGATTTTTCATTATTCCCATTAAATGAATGAGCCCCCATATTAATATTGGGGCTCATTCATTCAACTAGTCCCCATGTTCTTCGAAGGGATCTCTTAATTTTTGAGAGGGTTGCCCAAAAGCGGTATATAAGGCATACCCAGTAAAGCTTACAAGTAAACCGGATATGGAGATGGCGACTAGGGTTGCTGTTTCCATTTTTTCGATAATTTCAAGATCACAAAAGATCACGATAATGTCGTTTATTTACAACTACAACGGAATGGTATACAAAGTCAACAGATTGAAACCCATGATGAAAGAGGATTTATGGCTACAAAAACCGTTGAGAGTAGTTCTAGATCTGTGATAAGATCAACTGGCATAGGGAGTTTATTGAAACCATTGAATTCGGAATATGGAAAAGTAGCTCCAGGGTGGGGGACTACACCATTTATGGGAGTTGCAATGGCTCTATTTGCAATATTTCTATCTATTATTTTAGAAATTTATAATTCATCTGTTTTACTGGATGGAATTTCAATTAATTAGTTCATAAAAAATAGTAAGTCCTAGTTTTTCAATCAAAAAAGATTATTTTACTTATACTTACTTAATGCTTCAGATAACTTAATACTTCAACTTAAGATTACCTAAGACTTGGATTTATAGACCATTCTGGTAGTTCGATCGTGAAATTTATTTGTTTCGATATTTCATTTCCGGAATATGAGCGTGTGACTTGTTAAAATTGATCCTATTGATAATACAGAGAATGGACCTGTCATCTCTATCAAGATGATTCTACCTCGTCAGATATTTATTCTAGTCTCTGGAGCACGGACTATATAGAATAGATCAAGAAAAGAAATATTTGAACTATGATTCATACCTATTATTCAGACCTCGCAACCGGATTAAAAAAAAATGGAAAGAGTTTTTTTATAAATCAAACAATTTTTTCCTTCATACTTCCGAAAGAAACCGCTTTCTATAGATTTTGTTGAGTTATTACATTCATTGAAGAAGTGATGATCAAATGGTTTTTACTCAGAAATCCTTTGAGTTTAGCTTTGGTTTTCTGAAATCATCGTGGTTTTAGTATGAATCTGAGGTTTCAATTGATTCATAGGGTCTCAACAAGAGAATTCCTATCAAATAACAAATAAAAAAGATAGGGAAGAGAAGATTCAAGAGGCCTGTCACGATTAACATAAAGAAAGATAGATGAGCCAACTTGATATTGTATTTATTGGCATTATCATCACAAAGAAGAGATTCCGGATTTTTCTTAATTCGTATATTTGGGTCAAATCAAGTCAAGTGGCTAAATCACAAGAAGTTTGAAACTCTCTATTACATATCCGTTGAAAACCAGTATTTGGGTGTTTCGGCTTGAGCCGTACGAGATGAAATTTTCATATACGGCTCTAAGAGGGGGAGTCTTTCTTAGTTTACCTATCTCAATAAAGTATATGATTGGTTCGAGGAACGTCTCGAGATTCAAGCGATTGCAGATGATATAACTAGTAAATATGTTCCTCCTCATGTCAATATATTTTATTGTTTAGGGGGAATTACACTTACTTGTTTTTTAGTACAAGTAGCTACGGGTTTTGCTATGACCTTTTACTATCGTCCAACTGTTACAGAGGCTTTTTCCTCTGTTCAATACATAATGACTGAGGCTAACTTTGGTTGGTTAATTCGATCAGTTCATCGATGGTCAGCAAGTATGATGGTTCTAATGATGATCTTGCACGTATTTCGTGTGTATCTTACGGGTGGTTTTAAAAAACCCCGCGAATTAACTTGGGTTACAGGGGTAGTTTTGGCTGTATTGACCGCATCTTTTGGCGTAACTGGTTATTCCTTACCTCGGGACCAAATTGGCTATTGGGCAGTGAAAATTGTAACAGGTGTACCTGAAGCTATTCCTATAATAGGATCGCCCTTGGTAGAATTATTACGTGGAAGTGCTAGTGTGGGCCAGTCCACTTTGACTCGTTTTTATAGTTTACATACTTTTGTATTGCCTCTTCTTACTGCCGTATTTATGTTAATGCACTTTCCAATGATACGTAAGCAAGGTATTTCGGGTCCTTTATAGAGAAGGCAGATCATAGATATTTGTAATTTATCATGTCGGGGAGGAACAAGAGTCTTTTATTGCTACAAATATGTATTATTGAAAAATAATACATGTTATTTGGATACTTCTATTCCATTTTGAAGTATTATTTATTTATACGAATCGAATAGTTGAAGTATATTTTCCTAAAAGAGGATGGATTATGGGAGTGTGTGATTTGAACTATTTATTGGTCCATGCAGATATATGATTTTATCCGCCAAGTTGGAATTCACAACCCAACGTGTCTCCACATCCAACCATCATGTCAGTCCTTTTATGTAGCACATAGGATAGGCTGGTTTTAACTTGAGGAGAATATTTTCTATGATCATACCTGAATCATGTCATGCATGAACAGGCTCCGTAAGATCCCTAGACTAAGTGATGTAAAATGATCCAATGTTCTATTTATTTACTTTTTACTTTGTTTGATTTTTTTTTAGTCAATTTTTTATAGTATGTATATGCATTCATTTCCTTTGCATCGACCCTGATCTATTATACTATCGGAGCTAAATAAGGGATCTCAGGAAGAATAGGGGCTAGACTTTATTAGTAACAAGTAAAAACTTTGTATTTTGTTTATGTAATACAATCGAGATGTTGTGAGGATAAATATTAACCAAAAGATATGAGACAATCCAAAAAGCACTTGATCATGATCGAATTTGTAAGCCGACTTGGATATTGAGCATTTATTTTTTGCCAGAACTTCATTATTTGCAATGAAAAATGAATTGTTGAAACTCGGGGAAATGGAATTTGATAAATCTTTTTTTACATAGAATCATTCTACATTCTATATGTAGTATGTAGATATGTATAAAATATAGGTCTTCTATGGACCTATTTCTGTGATTCTTTTGATTCTTGCTCGAGCCGGATGATAAAAAATTATCATGTCCGGTTCTTTTGGGGGATGGATCCACAAGAGTTCACCTATCCAAATAACAAAGAAACCTGATTTGAATGATCCTGTATTAAGAGCTAAATTGGCTAAAGGGATGGGACATAATTATTATGGAGAACCCGCATGGCCCAATGATCTTTTATATATTTTTCCAGTAGTAATCCTAGGCACTATTGCATGTAGTGTGGGTTTAGCAGTTCTAGAGCCCTCAATGATCGGTGAACCGGCGGATCCGTTTGCAACTCCGTTGGAAATATTACCCGAATGGTACTTCTTTCCCGTATTTCAAATACTTCGCACAGTGCCCAATAAATTATTGGGTGTTCTTTTAATGGTTTCAGTACCAATAGGATTATTGACAGTACCTTTTTTGGAGAATGTCAATAAATTCCAAAATCCATTTCGTCGTCCAGTAGCTACAACAGTATTTTTGATCGGTACCGCAGTAGCTCTTTGGTTAGGTATTGGAGCAACTTTACCTATTGAGAAATCCCTCACTTTAGGTCTTTTTCAAAGTTAAATACCACGACATAAGTATCTAAGGAAGATCCTCTTCTGGATCTTCCCTAGATACATAAATCTTATTATGTATCTATTCTACAAATCTATGGACCGTGTCGGAGATTAAAAACTTATTCTATTATTCTTTATTACTAATTTTTTTTTTTCTAAAAACTCAAAAATGAAAAAATTCCAATGGATTTAAGATGAAAACTTTTTCTTAGGTAAATTGATTGCAAAATGTTTCTGTAGAGTGTCCAATATTTGTTTTATATCTTCTATGCAAAAATATTCCATTTTCATAAGATCTTCTTGACTGTGATTCAAAAGGTCCAATAATGTATGTATATTGGACCTTTTGAGACAATTATAGGTCCTGGAAGACAATTCTGATTGGTCAATAAAAATACATGTCAATGGAATTCCTTTTTTGTTTTTCTTGACATTAGTGAATCTGTCTTGAAAGGAAAAAAAGGGTAGATTCCATCTGTTTTCATTTTCCTCTAAATTCATGTACTCTTCCTCTGCATGTAGAAAAGGAATCAATAAATCAATCAAATTACGAGAAGCTTCATAAAGTGCTTCTTTAGGAGTTAAACTTCCATTTGTCCATATTTCTAGAAAGAGTATCTCTTTTTTTTCATTCCCATTTCCATAAGAATGAATACTATGATTTGCATTTCGAACAGGCATAGATACAATATTTATAGGATAACTTCCAGCGTTTCCATCGTGAGATTCATTTGTGGATTTCATATGATATCCACGACCTCTCTTGATTTGTAATTCAATACAAAAATCAATAGGTTCTGTCAGGTTAGCTATATACTGTGTCGTGTCAATTATTTGTACAGAAGGTGGTGAGATAATATCTTGAGCTGTTATGTATTTAGGTCCCCTGACGCAAATGGATGCGTTCCTAACTCCATAGAGATTACTTTTCAATACAATCTCTTTCAAATTTATTAAAATCTCACGTACTGATTCTTCAATACCCGCTATCGTAGAATATTCATGCAGAACATTTTCAAATGTTGCACGTGTGATACATGTTCCTTCTATTTCTCCAAGTAAAGACCTTCGCATGGCGATACCTATGGTATCGGCTTGACCTTTCATAAGCGGGGACAGAACAAAACGACCATAATAAAGACGTTTGCTGTCTACTCTTGATTCAACACATTTCCACTGTAGTGTTCGAGTGGATCCTGCTACTTCTTCTCGAACCATACTATTTTTTTTTCTTTTATTTATGATTATAGGATAAGATCATTGAATCATTTATTTCTCTTGGAATTTCTTGAATTCTTATTTTTACACACGTCTTTTTTTAGGGGGACGACATCCATTATGCGGCATGGGTGTTACATCACGTACGAAACTTAATAGCATCCCATTTCTCCGAATGGCTCGTAATGCCGCATCTCTTCCAAGACCTGGACCCTTTATCATAACTTCTGCTCGTTGCATACCCTGATCAACTAATGTACGAATAGCATTAAATGCCGCGGCTTGAGCAGCATAGGGTGTTCCTTTTCTTGTACCTCTGAATCCAGAAGTACCTGCGGAAGCCCAAGAAACCACCCGACCTCGTACATCTGTAACAGTTACAATAGTATTGTTGAAACTCGCTTGAACATGAATAACTCCTTTTGATATTCTACGTTCATTCTTTTTTGAAACAATACGTGCATTCTTACGTAAACTAATTTTTGCTATAGGTTTTGTCATATTTTAGTAGGTCATATTCATAAGAAGAAAATAAAAAGAAAGAAGAATCAGAAAGATACGGGGATAGCTATTTCATATAAAAACGTTTACATGGGTTTTTCTTTTAAAAAGTTCTTGATTTAGAACTTGAGAAGGATTACCCCTGTCTCTGTTTATGTCTCAGATTGGAACAAATGACTATAATTCGCCCCCGCCTACGGATCAAACGACATTTTTCGCAAATTTTACGAACAGAAGACCTTATTTTCATATTTATCATTCCTTATTTTCATTCTGAATCTATTTTTTTGGATTCAAAAATTAGTTTATTGTGTTTTTAAACTTCGAATTTTATCCTTACGAAAAGGATGTTTAAAAGAATGATCTAATCATTCGAATCTTTTTTGCGAAGTCTATAAATTATACGTCCCCTGGTTGAATCATAACGACTCATTTCAATTTTGACTCTATCTCCGGGTAGTATACGTATAAAACTGCGTCGGATTCTTCCTGAAATATAACCTAGAATTAGATCTTCATTATCTAATTGAACTCGGAACATACCGTTGGGAAGTGATTCAGTAATTAAACCTTCATGAATCAATTTTTGTTCTTTCATTCCAGGGAAACCCCCCTTTAAGTATTAACTAATAGAGGAAGAGTTCTATAATTCATTTCTCCTCTCTCTTTTACAAATAGTAAGTTAAAGAGAAAATTAGGGTACCCCAGGAGAATCACCATATATAACACAAAATTTCTCCTCCAATTTTTTCTAGTCGAGCTTCTCTATCTGTCATTATACCTCGAGAAGTAGAAAGAATTACAATTCCCATTCCACCTAAAATTTTAGGAATTCGTTGATAGTTGGAATAGATTCGTAGACCGGGTCGGCTAATACGCTTGAATTTGATTTTATTACCTTTCCTAGTCTTTCTTTGTCGTAAGGTTGAAACCAAGAAATTTTTTTGACTTTCTTGATGTTTTCGAACGTTTTCAATAAAACCTTCTTTTAAAAGTATTTTTACAATATTTTTAGTGATATTAGTAGATACTATTTGAACTCTTCCTTTTTGATCTATGTCAGCATTTCTGATAGAAGTTATTATATCGGCAATAATGTCCCTACCCATGATGAACTATAGTTATTGGTGCCTTATAATTTTGATATAATCAACATGCTTCTTTTTTGTTTTATTTTTTATTAAATTTTTTTATTATTTAATATTTAATTATTAAAAATTAAAATTCTTAGAAATTTAAAGTATATACATGAGACACAATCTATTAATCAGATCTATTTCAGATATTTGAATATTTTCTTCTTCTATTTTTTCTATTTCTATATTTTCTATATATATATAGATAGATAGATAATAGATATAGATAGATAGATAATAGATAGGATATATCCTATTTTCATCTATAAGACTTCGGGTGCTAATGAAACTATTTTAGTAAAATTCAACTGTCGCAATTCTCGAGCAATCGCACCAAAAATTCGAGTTCCTTTTGGATTTCCTTCTTGATCAATGATAACCGCTGCATTGTCATCATATCGTATTATCATGCCGTTGTCACGCTTGAGTTCTTTACACGTGCGTACAATCACAGCTCTAATTATTTCTGATCTTTCTAGAGGCATGTTGGGCACTGCTTCTTTGATTACAGCAACAATAACATCGCCAATATGAGCATATCGGTGATTACCAGTTCCTATGATTCGAATACACATCAATTCTTGAGCTCCACTATTATCCGCTACATTCAAAAGGGTCTGAGGTTGAATCATATCATTTTTATTTTAGTCTCTTCTTTCTATTTAAATGGAAGGGATAATGGAAAAAAAGAAATATTGTCTGTCCAGAGATAAAGAAATCTGTAGTTGTTTTTTCATTAGCCATACTCCTTCTTCTTTTACTTTTGTTTACCAACAAATTTAGTTCGTATAGGCATTTTGTATGCTGCTATGGAAATAGCAGCTTTGGCTACAGTTTCTGATACTCCACTAATTTCATAAATTATTATGCCCGGTTTAACAACGGATACCCAATATTCGGGGAATCCCTTGCCCGAACCCATACGTGTTTCTGTAGGTCTAAAAGTAACAGGTTTGTCAGGAAAGATACGTACCCATATCTTTCCACCACGACGCGCATATCGTGTCATTGCTCTTCGCCCTGCTTCTATTTGTCTAGCTGTGATCCAAGCAGGTTCAAGTGCCTGAAGAGCGTATCTGCCAAAACAAATCTGATTGCCTCGGCAAGATATTCCCTTCATTCGACCTCTATGTTGTTTACGAAATCTGGTTCTTTTGGGGTTATAGTTGATGGTTTTTTCTGAATTCCATCTCTACTGCAAAACCGGACATGAGAGTTTCTTCTCATCCAGCTCCTCACGAATGAAATGATTCCATATCTGATTCCATATCAATAAGAATATTAGTATATATACACAATATACACATGTATTTCTGTATTTCATTCTCTCAAAAGGATAAATATACTCCTTTTTTATATTATATTGAATATTGAATTTGTTACATGGGTAGCTGTATATATAACTAGGCGTGTTTTTCTATTTTATTTCATCTTTTGATTTTATCAAAATTTCTAAAGTATTTTACTTTACCTCTATTGAATTACGCCAATAGTCATCCAATAAAATAAATTATGAAATGAAAGAAAAATAAAGAAAGGTTTCGCGGGCGAATATTAACTCTTTCCTCCTTCATTTGTAGGGTCAATTCATGACCATTCAGAAGAAATCTATTTTTTTGGTTCATTCCGCCATCCTACCCAATGAATCATTAGGATTGATTCGTTTTTAAGAAAATCCTATGTAATCACGGGTTCCATCGTTCCCATAGCTTCTCTATTAATGCTTAGGCTTGAACTCTGCAATGGAGCTATCAACAAAATTTGTTATTTGTTTCCGAGCTAATCTCCTCAGTTTTTCTTAACCCGAAGCTCGATGAAATCATTCTCTATTTTCTATTAGTTAGATTCTTATTTTCATTTCATTTATTTAATTTATTTTCTTCTATAGTTTCGATTTTTTATTTGTATATTTCTTATTCTATTGTAATTAGATTTTTTTTTTTATTTTTATTGTATATATTGTATATTGAGTATTGATGTTGATGCTTTATAACACTGCCTTTTTTCTTTTTTTATGGGTTAATTCTTCATAAACCATACATATGAGAATCATATATCATTAATATCTTTATTCTCTCTTTCTATCATCTTTCCATTTCTACACATCCCCCCTTTTTTTTTTCACAATTGAAAATCCTATTTTTTTTTATGAAAATTATTAAAATAATTTCAGTTGCTACAACTATATGATCGATTCATTCATAGATTGACTGTTTCTTGGGATTTCGACAATACGAAGCAATAAGTTGGTTTTTAGTTTTGAGTTTCTTGAGTTTTGATAGTTACTCAGTTTATAGTCGGGTCATACTTTTTTTTTTCAATCTAAATTAGAAACTCTAAAGAAAAAACTAACGAGTCACACACTGAGCATAGCAATTATAAGAAAATCTAAATAAAATCAAAAGGTAAATCAAATTTTTATTCAACCTTATAGAATTATAATTGTTTGTTTTTATTTGTTTATTTGATTAAGAAAAAAAGAAGAAAAGAATTTCGAAATTTTTTCTATCGATGAGTAGAATGACGAGATAAAGAAAAGTCCATTATTCTTCTTTTTTATTCTTGGTTTATAAATATCCAAATTTTGATGCCTAAGATTCCATAGATAGTTCGAATTGTATGGGAACAGTGATCAATTTTAGCGCTAATTGTTTGT